ATCACGCTCTGTAGGATTTGAACCTACGACATCGGGTTTTGGAGACCCGCGTTCTACCGAACTGAACTAAGAGCGCTTTCAAAGAAATTTTTTTTTTCCACTTAACTTCTAACACATCTTACATAAATATAGTATCCAAAAATGAAAGATTATGCCCCGTCGATCTCAATTAATCTCTCGTTACTGCCCATAGGAGAAGTAATAGGTAGGGATGACAGGATTTGAACCCGTGACATTTTGTACCCAAAACAAACGCGCTACCAAGCTGCGCTACATCCCTTTTTAAAATTGTTGTACAGTGTCATTGTACAAAATACCTGTCTTGTTTTCCACATCTTTATTTTCTCCTCTATCTATATAGAACTTTCTTGTCATTTCTTGTTTTTGGTTTCATATAATAAAAGAATTATATACATCTGAAACCCAACCTAACATATAAAAAAGAATGAATATTTATCCGTAATGCTCAGGAAGAAGGGGTCATCTTTTTCTTTTTTAGTGACAGGAAAATCTCATCTATTGGTTCATTGTACATATCCATTTTTGTTAGGAAATCCGCGTAAAAATAAATAAAAATGATCTTGAACTACAGCATCTGACAATATATGTATTACAATAAAGAAGGAGGATTTTCAATGCGAGATCTAAAAACATATCTCTCCGTGGCACCTGTGTTAACTACTCTATGGTTTGGGTCTTTAGCGGGTCTATTGATAGAAATTAATCGTTTATTCCCAGATGCCCTGTCATTCCCCTTTTTTTAATTCTAGTTATTGATATGCGAAGAAATGAAGAAATATAATTCCACATGACGTAACTAAAACCTCGACTCTCCCTTTCAATTCTTTAGAATAGTAAGGAAAGAGAAGGAAAAAGTGTATTGAACCTCATAAAAAATCCGGTAGATCCAAGATCAAATTTGGGAAAACAGAAATAAAATTAAAATGTGTATCCAGTCTAGGGCGGGCTCTACGAAATCATAGCATAGAAAAAAGATACTTAAATGAAATATTGGGATTTAGGATAGAAATAATTGATAGTTAGAAAGAAATTGTATTACTTAATTATTATTCCATTTTGTATTACTTAACTTAATATATACTATATTAATACATATTCTATTAATTATATAATAAATTAATTAGATAAGATAATAAGAAGAATTACAACGAAATGTTTAGAAATGGAATTTCTAACTAGTAACTTCTATTGATTTTTTTCTTCTTCTTCGGTTCGGATCGAAAATATAAGACTTAAGTTAAGTCGATACAAAATCTAAAGGAGGTTCATGGCCAAGGGTAAAGATGTCAGAGTCAGAGTTATTTTGGAATGTACCAGTTGTGTCCGAAATAGTGTCAATAAGGAATCGCGGGGCATTTCTAGATATATTACTCAAAAGAATCGCCACAATACACCCAGTCGATTAGAATTGCAAAAATTTTGTCGCTATTGTCATAAGCATACGATTCATGGGGAAATCAAGAAATAGATCGAAGGGAACATCATGTGTTCGATCTTTCCAAAGAACAGGACAGGAAGAGTAAGAACTTAACATATATAATATACATAATATATACAAATCAAACCCGATTTTATGTAGATATTCTTTCATGTGTATAGATATATAGTATATGAATGAAATAATATATGAATCAAAGCCTATTTCGGTTGGATCCGAAATGAATAAATAAATAGAACTTTAGAGATAAGGAATAAACCATGGATAAATCCAAGCAACCTTTTCGTAAATACAAGCGATCCTTTCGTAGGCGTTTGCCCCCAATTGGATCGGGGGATCGAATCGATTATAGAAACATGAGTTTAATTAGTCGATTTATTAGTGAACAAGGAAAAATATTATCTAGACGAGTGAATAGATTGACCTTGAAACAACAACGATTAATTACTATTGCTATAAAACAAGCTCGTATTTTATCTTTGTTACCTTTTCTTAATAATGAGAAACAATTTGAGAGAGCTGAGTCGATCCCAAGAACTACTGGTCCTAGAACCAGAAATAAATAGGCATACTCCTCAATTGACTCAAAAATACAATTGGAACTCAAGCTCAGATTGATGTTTTGTTCGAAAAGGCCTAGAATCCTGATTTGATTCTTGTGTTATAATATAAGAAACAAAAATGGGGGAGAAGAATAAATATTTTTTTTTATTGAAACATGTTCGTTCATTTCTACTACTTATCTTAATTTATTTTTATTCTATATCTTCCCGGAGTTCATTCTCCGGGGAATTCCCTTTCAATCATTCCTGTATATTACTTTTGAATCTCCTTTATTTGATAATTTTATTGGAAATCATGTAAAGACAATTCTTATTTGATATAGCTATTTGCGCAAGTATTTTACGATTAAGAAGCAATTGCTTCTTGTACAGATTGTGTATTAATATACTATAACTATAGAATACCTTATTCTCACGAGTTACTGCGTTTATCCGAGTGATCCACAAACGACGAAAATCCCTCTTTTGTCTGCCTCTATCTCGATGAGAGGAAACCAAAGCTCTCATTTTCTGTTGAGTAATCGTTCGAGTAAGTCTTGAATGAGCCCCTCTAAAGGTTGATGCAAATAAACGAATTTTTGTTCGACGTCTCCGAGCTGTATATCCTCGTTTAACTCTGGTCATTGAATCAGATTAAAGCTTAATGAATAACTAATTGATTTTTCTTCTTTCAGTCATCCTTTTCCCCTTCCCCGGTCGATTAATAACAAAACGGATTATTCCGATATATAAAATATCAATTCCAATGGCTTTTGCTACTATGACCTTCCCAACCACGATTTTGTATTCTATTCCTTCCAGTTATTTCACTGGAAATAAGAAATTAGAACGATACTAAATAAAAAAAAAATAGTGGGTTCCATCGTTTCTATGGTTACCTCTTAAACGGTGAGGTCCTCTCTATACACCGGAGCCTCTTCTTTCATTTAATCAAATGTTATTGTTAACTTGTATAGTTCACACTCTTTGGCTCTACCTATCTACAGTAATAGCTCTTTTCACAAAAAGAGTTATCCATACAGTGACGGCATTTAATTATGAAAGTTGGCTAGGTAGCTGACCCTGTTAGTCCGTTCTTTCAAGAAAAGGAGCATAACCTTTTTGCTTCTTATGATACCATTTCCTCCGCTTAATGGATAACCATTTGCTACCAATGGGGAATTGCTTCTTATTTCAAATCTAGATGATTGGATTTGCACCAATGGAAACCATAAATTCCATATACAATATGGGTATATGATAGATCTTCTCTATCTATCCTATTCATTGGTACCGGTCATTGATACTGAAAAAATTGTCTCATTTGTTCGAACTTATGATCTGAACGAGTCGCACATACACCCTAGTACATGTTCCTCGACGCTGAGGACATCCTCTAAGAGCGGGGGATTTTGTAACATTTCTTATTGGCTGTCTTGTGTTTCTAATAAGTTGTTTAATAGTTGGCATGTCGTATGTATATATATGTATATATAGAATAAAATGGGTTGGTTTAGATCGATCTTAACCTGATGATTGATCATCATGAATTATTTCTATTCAATATCAAATCACAGAAAATTTGAATTATGGTTTGAAATAAAATAGATTTATAAGAAATCCCCAGTATTTTCATTTTCGACCGCTACAAGATCAACAATGCCATGAGTTTGGGCTTCTGTTGCTGACATAAAAACATCCCTTTCCATATCCTCGGATACAACCCATAAAGGGTTGCCCGTTCTTTGTACATAAACCTTTGTTAGGGTTTCGCGAAGTTTCAGTAGTTCTTCCGCTTCCAGGATAAATTCCCCTGCTTGTGCCTCATAAAAAGAACTAGCAGGTTGGTGAATCATAACCCTGATGATATTGATATAACATCATGAACGGTTCTTCTATCTCGCATGATTGGGCTAAACTAAAGTAGGGGATAAAAAAATAACAAGAAAAAAAATCAAATAGAATTGAATAACCGTACAGGCATCTTTTGTTCATTGCATACGGCTCTGCAATGGAATTGACCCTTTCTTCTCTTCTATTCTAGCGAAGAAAGAAATAGAATCCATCTAATCCAGATCGTTGAATGATCCATTTACCACCCTTCCTTTCATAGAAGTAAAAAAGAATACTATGATGGTTCTGTTACTTTATATATTTATCTCGTCTGTGATTTAGCAATCCCAAAGTTTCTTTTTGATACGATCAAATAAGTCAAAAATGATCTTTTTTTTTTTCATTTTTGTACTCTTTCTTTCATAGCATAAGTATCAGAAAGAGACTTCTGGTGTGGAAGAAAAATGGTTTGTGACGCTGAAATGTACTCCCGACACATAAGATCAAATCGGAAATAACCTTTATTTCATACTACTATCTCGATACAAAATCTCATGTTATGAAAAAACAATAATGGTTTGTTCATATCGAACCCGAAGTGCCATGCTATTATTACTTATAATTTTCTTTTATAATCAATGTGGCGAAGGCATAGTCTTCTTTTTTTTTTTTTCAATCAAATAAAAACTCATTGGCGCCAAGCGTGAGGGAATGCTAGACGTTTGGTAATTTCTCCTCCGACCAGAATAAAAGATCCCATTGACGCGGCTAATCCCATGCATATCGTATGCACATCAGGTGACACAAATTGCATAGTATCATAAATGGCTATTCCTGGTATTACCCATCCGCCGGGAGAGTTTATAAACAAATAAAGATCCCTAGTACCATCTTCTATACTGAGATATACCATGAGACCAACAAGTTGATTCGAGATCTCGCTATCAACCCCTTGGCCTAAAAAAAGTAATCTTTCTCGATAAAGTCGGTTGATTAGGACAAAATTGCATCCCTTAGGAACCGTACGTGCACCTTTGGATACATACGGTTCAAAAAAAAAATTGTGAAAAAGAAAAAAAAAAAGAATCAATGTGTCGATTCCAGCTTTATTTCTTTTTTTTATGTAACAGGTTTTCTTAATGAAAGGTCTTCTATTAAAAAAAACGAGATGAGTTTAGGCTCCCTTCCCTCTAAAAAAAAAAGAGATTACTGAACTTATTAAACTAACCTATCATTGATGTATTGTTTCATCGATATTAAAATCACGATGTCATTGTCTTGTTCCTGAATGGGTCCTTTCAATTCTTTTAGGTTCATGGTCTACCCCGGGAAAAGATCTGTCCGAATTCTATTTGCACATATAGGACAAATGGTCTCAGTACCATTTTTTTGTTATGACTTCCTTTTTTTTTGTCTTGCTTTCCCAAAACTATTTGATGTATTCATCATACTATTCCGTTGGTCGGCAATTTGGGATCACTACTATCACTACTATAGTAATAGTAGGTATAAAGTAATAGTAGGTATAAGAATCATTTATGATACAAGTGGTAATCATACATATATTATATTAACAATTTGTTATCGATTTGGTATTTTCTGAACGGAGCCTGGATACTTTATTTTATCAGTCCAAGTAAACCATAAATTCTTCTAAATTGATAATATTGATCCCCAATATAAAATAAATTGATCTAATTGCACTTCACGCTCCGAATGATTGATTGATGCCTCACTCAATACAATATCTCTTGGGCGAAACAGAGGATATCTCGATCAGGGGAGAGAACGGGTAAATCCCATATGACCCAATATGTCTGACAAGTCGCACTATATGTCAACCCAAACCGCATCTTCCTCTCCAGGACTCCGAAAAGGTACTTTTGGAACACCAATGGGCATTAAATTAAAGAAAAAAATTTAGTACTATACTTCACTTTAATATGGAAACGTAACAATCAATGGTTTATTGTCTTCATCCCTTTTTTCTCTTTATTCTATTTGATACATAGATTGGAAAGTTTATAGAGTAAGACAGAATGAATAAAGAAAAAATTTGAACGAAGAAATCGATCGTTCGAATGATAAACAAGTATCTATCCATTCGTTCCCCAAAAATGGGACCAATCCTCCCATTGCGTATTGGTACTTATCGGGTATAGAATAGATCTGCTTCTCTTTGTTCTTACGAACAAAATTGTTCCGTTATTTTCACGTTATTTTCAATGGAATGGAATAAATATTAATCCTTTCCGATACGGAATCTACTGAAAAGGTTAGGTACATGGTTAGTATATATATATAGTCTTTTCCAATGCGATAAAATAAAGTGGCATAGTGTCTATTTTTCTTTGATAAAGAGGTATTTCCATGGGTTTACCTTGGTATCGTGTTCATACTGTCGTATTGAATGATCCCGGTCGATTGCTTTCTGTTCATATAATGCATACAGCTCTAGTTTCTGGTTGGGCTGGTTCGATGGCTTTATATGAATTAGCGGTTTTTGATCCCTCTGATCCCGTTCTTGATCCGATGTGGAGACAAGGTATGTTCGTTATACCCTTCATGACTCGTTTAGGAATAACCAATTCGTGGGGCGGTTGGAGTATTTCAGGAGGAACTATAACAAATCCGGGTATTTGGAGTTATGAAGGTGTGGCAGGGGCACACATAGTGTTTTCCGGTTTGTGCTTCTTGGCAGCTATCTGGCATTGGGTATATTGGGACCTAGAAATATTCTGTGATGAACGTACGGGAAAACCTTCTTTGGATTTGCCCAAGATCTTTGGAATTCATTTATTTCTCTCAGGGGTAGCTTGCTTTGGCTTTGGCGCATTTCATGTAACAGGTTTGTATGGTCCTGGAATATGGGTGTCCGATCCTTATGGACTAACTGGAAAAGTACAATCTGTAAATCCAGCGTGGGGCGCGGAAGGTTTTGATCCTTTTGTTCCGGGAGGAATAGCCTCTCATCATATTGCAGCGGGTACATTGGGCATATTAGCAGGCCTATTCCATCTTAGTGTTCGTCCGCCTCAACGTCTATACAAAGGATTACGTATGGGCAATATTGAAACTGTACTTTCCAGTAGTATCGCTGCTGTTTTTTTTGCAGCTTTTGTTGTTGCTGGAACTATGTGGTATGGTTCAGCAACTACCCCAATCGAATTATTTGGTCCTACTCGTTATCAGTGGGATCAGGGATACTTTCAGCAAGAAATATATCGAAGAGTTAGTGCCGGGCTAGCCGAAAATCTTAGTTTATCGGAAGCTTGGTCTAAAATTCCCGAAAAATTAGCTTTTTATGATTATATTGGTAATAATCCGGCAAAGGGGGGATTATTCAGAGCAGGCTCAATGGACAATGGGGATGGAATTGCTGTTGGATGGTTAGGACACCCCGTCTTTAGAGATAAAGAAGGGCGCGAGCTTTTTGTACGTCGTATGCCTACTTTTTTTGAAACATTTCCGGTAGTTTTGGTAGATGAAGACGGAATTGTGAGAGCTGATGTTCCTTTTAGAAGGGCAGAATCAAAGTATAGTGTTGAACAAGTAGGTGTTACTGTTGAGTTCTATGGTGGCGAACTTAATGGAGTAAGTTATTCTGATCCTGCTACTGTGAAAAAATATGCTAGACGTGCCCAATTAGGTGAAATTTTTGAATTAGATCGGGCTACTTTGAAATCCGATGGTGTTTTTCGTAGCAGTCCAAGGGGTTGGTTCACTTTTGGGCATGCTACGTTTGCTTTGCTCTTCTTTTTCGGACACATTTGGCATGGCGCTAGAACCTTGTTCAGAGATGTTTTTGCTGGTATTGATCCAGATTTGGATGCTCAAGTGGAATTTGGAGCATTCCAAAAACTTGGAGATCCAACTACAAGGAGACAAGTAGTCTGATACGACATTGTTGTGGTATCTTTCGCCTCTATTTTTTTTTTATTTGACATTGGGTATCAGAGAAATCTTGACTTGAATCACCTTTCTTTGACTTTTTTTCTTTCTTTATATGATATGATAAATGATCCCAAATGAATAGGTGTGGAAGCTATAATTGTAAACCACGATCGAATCCATGGAAGCATTGGTTTATACATTCCTTTTAGTCTCGACTTTAGGGATAATTTTTTTCGCTATCTTTTTTCGAGAACCACCTAAGGTTCCGACTAAAAAAATGAAATAACCTTTCGAAATAATTTAATTGAAGTAATGAGCCTCCCATATTGGGAGGCTCATTACTTCAACTAGTCCCCGTGTTCTTCGAATGGATCTCTTAGTTGTTGAGAGGGTTGCCCAAAAGCGGTATATAAGGCGTACCCAGTAAAGCTTACAAGTAAACCGGATATGGAGATGGCGACTAGGGTTGCTGTTTCCATTTTTAGATAATTTCAAGATCACAATGGATCTACGATAAGATCGTTTATTTACAACTACAACGGAATAGTATACAAAGTCAACAGATCTCAACCAATCATTAAATAGGATTTATGGCTACACAAACCGTTGAGGATAGTTCTAGATCTGGGCCAAGACGAACTACTGTAGGGGATTTATTGAAACCATTGAATTCGGAATATGGTAAAGTAGCTCCGGGATGGGGGACTACACCACTTATGGGGGTCGCAATGGCTCTATTTGCGATATTCCTATCTATTATTTTGGAAATTTATAATTCTTCCGTTTTACTGGATGGAATTTCAATGAGTTAGGTTTATAAGAACTATGAAGTCCTAGTCTTTCAATCAAAGAAAAAATTACTTTAGACTTGGATTTCTAGACCATTCTATTCTGGTAGTTCGACCGTGGAATTTTTTTGTTTCGGTATTTCCGGAATATGAGTGTGTGACTTGTTATAATTGATCCTATTGATAATACATAGAATGGACCTGTTATCTCTATCAAGATGATTCTACCTCGTCGGATATTTATTCTAGTATCTGGAGCACGGAATATATAGAATAGATCAAGAAAAGAAATATTTGAACTATGATTCATACCTACTATTTATTCAGACCTCGCAACCGGACTCAAAAAAAATTCAAATAGGTATTTCCTAAATCAAACGAATTTTATTCCTTCAGATTTATTTTGACCGAAGGATAACTCTTTCTCTAGATTTTGTTGAGTCATTACATCCATTCATTCAATAAGTGATCATCAAAGGTTCTTACTCAGAGAACCTTTGAGTTTAGCTTGAGGCTAAATCATCGTGGTTCTAGTATGAATCTGAGGTTTCAATTGATTCATAGGGTCTCAACAAGAGAATTCCTATCAATAGTAAAACAAGAGTAAATCCGCAGTACGCACAAAAAAAAAACAATAAATCAAATAACAAATAAAAAATAGGGAAGAGAAGATTCAAGAGGCCTGTAACGATCAACATAAAGAAAGACAGATGAGCCAACTTGATATTTTTTGGCATTATCATCACAAAGAAGAGATTCCGGATTTTTGTTACTTCGTATCTTCGAGGCAAATCGAATCAAGTGGTTAATGAAGTTTTTCATTTTCTATTATATATCCGTTGAAATCAGTATTTGTGTGTTTCCGCTTGAGCCGTACGAGATGAAATTCTCATATACGGTTCTCAGAGGGGGAGTTCCATTGGGTTACCTATCTCAATAAAGTATACGATTGGTTTGAGGAACGTCTTGAGATTCAGGCGATTGCAGATGATATAACTAGTAAATATGTTCCTCCTCATGTCAACATATTTTATTGTTTAGGGGGGATCACACTTACTTGTTTTCTAGTACAAGTAGCTACGGGTTTTGCTATGACTTTTTACTATCGTCCAACCGTTACAGAGGCTTTTTCCTCTGTTCAATACATCATGACTGAGGCCAACTTTGGTTGGTTAATCCGATCAGTTCATCGATGGTCAGCAAGTATGATGGTTCTCATGATGATCCTGCACGTATTTCGTGTGTATCTCACAGGTGGATTTAAAAAACCTCGCGAATTAACTTGGGTTACGGGTGTGGTTTTGGCTGTATTGACTGCATCTTTTGGTGTAACTGGTTATTCCTTACCTCGGGACCAAATTGGTTATTGGGCAGTAAAAATCGTGACAGGCGTACCTGAAGCTATTCCTGTAATAGGATCGCCTTTAGTAGAGTTATTACGTGGAAGTGCTAGTGTGGGCCAATCCACTTTAACTCGTTTTTAT